GGGTACTTGTGATATTTCTGCTTGGGACGCATTTTATTTGGCGGTTTTCTGGATGTTAAATACCATTGGATGGGTTACTTTTTATTGGCATTGGAAGCACATCACATTATGGCAGGGTAACGTTTCACAGTTTAATGAATCCTCCACTTATTTGATGGGGTGGTTAAGAGATTATCTATGGTTAAACTCTTCACAACTCATCAACGGATATAACCCTTTTGGTATGAATAGTTTATCGGTATGGGCATGGATGTTCTTATTTGGACATCTTGTTTGGGCTACTGGGTTTATGTTCTTAATTTCTTGGCGTGGATATTGGCAGGAATTAATTGAAACTTTAGCATGGGCTCATGAACGCACACCTTTGGCTAATTTGATTCGATGGAGAGATAAACCAGTCGCTCTATCCATTGTGCAAGCGAGATTGGTTGGATTAGCCCACTTTTCTGTAGGTTATATATTCACTTACGCAGCTTTCTTGATTGCCTCTACATCAGGCAAATTTGGTTAATTCATTTTTTTTGAATACGTTTTATCATCGACAATCTAATTTTGTTCGATAGAGAAGGTGGACCACCTTCTTATATTTCCACATCTAGGATTCGACTTGTATCATTGATAATAATAGGAACTGAACCATTATGGCAAGGAAAGGTTTGATTCAGAGGGAGAAGAAGAGGCAGAGATTAGAACAGAAATATCATTTGATTCGTCGATCTTCAAAAAAGGAAATAAAAAAAGTTTTGTCGTTGAGTGATAAATGGGAAATTCATGGAAAATTACAATCCCCACCACGTAATAGTGCACCTACACGTCTTCATCGACGTTGTTTTTCGACCGGAAGACCGAGAGCTAACTATCGAGACTTTGGGTTATCCGGACACATACTTCGTGAAATGGTTCATGCATGTTTGTTACCAGGTGCAACAAGATCAAGTTGGTAAGGATCAAACTATACCTTCCTCTTTCTATTGATCTCTATGATCATCGATCATAGAGAGCCCCCTTTACCATTCTGTATAAATGGGATATTCTATTTGTATGGATATGGTAGAGGGGCACATCCAATCCTCGGTTGTCCATTAGTTCCCATCTCTTCTCTTCAACGCGGGGTAGAGCAGCTTGGTAGCTCGCAAGGCTCATAACCTTGAGGTCACGGGTTCAAATCCTGTCTCCGCAATATCAATCGTTTTTTTGTCAAAAAAAAAATTGAGGTCTGACTCTGTTAATGTTAACTAGCCATTAATTTCTATTTCTCTTTTTGGATCGGAGGAAAAGAAGTAGGAAGAGAAGATAGAACCACTACACTATCGTAGTAAACTCTACCGAATTATTTATCCTATTCCATTAATTCACTATAGGCGGATAGCGGGAATCGAACCCGCATCTTCTCCTTGGCAAAGAGAAATTTTACCATTCGACCATATCCGCGTTTTTTGTTCCTGATAAGCCCGTATATGTCTCCACATATATGATATCATGTCTGGATCATTATTGTGCAGGGACGGATACGGATACTATCTTCAGAACGATTCCAATTGTCTAATTAATATATAACATATAAAATATAATATAACAATAGAATTTTTTCTTTATTCAAGAAGTTGGACTTTGACCCCCCAATTTTTTGATTTATTTTCCTTTTCGGGATTCATTTTTATCTTATATTTATTATGTTATGGAATTTTAATGCGTCTCACAACCCGAAGGGATTCTAGGGGGTCATTTCTTTTTTTGATCTGGAAAATACTTAATTGGTTCAAGAGATAAGAGAATTAAGGATAGCTACTAGAAAGACTAATCCAATCCATAATGATGTACCGGAAAAGACAACATTTTTGTTACTTGACCAACCGTCAGAAGAAGCAAATACAACGGGTACACTAATCAATAAGATTGATGAAGTAGCAATTAATGCAAAAACAGCCAATTGGAAAGCAATAGTCATACTTCTAATCCTCCAAGCTACCAATAAATAAACTATACCATTTGATCCTCTCTCATACAAAAAAAAATTGTAATAAAATACATCATAGAGGGATTTGACCATGAACCCATGGATCCTGTAGGACTTATTACCACTTTATTCGGACATGGAGTCGGGGCCGTTTTTATTTACTTCACAAACATACATGCCGGCTCATGCATCCATATATACAAATATATATATTCACACCCCGGCTGTTTCTACCTACGGATAATGGTGGTATCAACTCATACGACCATGTTCTATTCTGGAGAATACAAATAAAATAAAATGGAGATTGTTTTTCGGAGAGATGGCTGAGTGGTTGATAGCTCCGGTCTTGAAAACCGGTATAGTTCTTTATTCAGAACTATCGAGGGTTCGAATCCCTCTCTCTCCTTTTACTCGTTGAATCTATTTTATTTCTTTATTTGTTATTGGTTTCCCCCGGCTCGGCTAGGAGGGCTAGCCGAGCCAAAAAACAATAGATATAACTGAGTTAAAAAAAGTAATACTTTGAAGTATCACTTGATC